CTGGAATTTATTTTTCCTGGGTCGATGCCCGAGCGGTTAATGGGGACGGACTGTAAATTCGTTGGCAATATGTCTACGCTGGTTCAAATCCAGCTCGGCCCAAAAATTCGCCGATCTACCACGAAATGGTATCATATAACCCATTTTGTGCTCTTCAGAAATGCCCGATCCCCCCCTCCCCAATACGGAAGAGAAATTTGCTTCTCTGCTATATCTATAGCACTCTTTATTTACTATAGTTACTCTATTTTTCCAACAAATTAGGATCTTGCTATGATAATGGTCTTTATTCTTATAAGGATCTATAAGTATAAAATACAATCTAAGGAAAGGGATAAAGAAAAAAACCCTTTTCATTGAAAGAAAAATTATCCCATTTATTTGGCAATAAGGAAAGGGTTACTAGTAATCCAGGTCGGTCTCACTAAAGCGCAAGCGCATACTCATATGGGTATCATATATATCACTCACGGCTCTGTTACAACACGCCAATTTGAATCTAAATTCAAAATTGAAGGGGTTAGAATAAAATCATAAAAATATGTATACATAATACTTTATTTTATTATGGTATTTACTTGGGATTGTAGTTCAATTGGTCAGAGCACCGCCCTGTCAAGGCGGAAGCTGCGGGTTCGAGCCCCGTCAGTCCCGACGGATCCAATAAAAAAATATATCAACTCTGCTCTCGATTTTTTGTGAAAGATTTTTTTTGTATTAAAGTAACTAGAATTTCCTTCCCAACGGCAATCCCTCTTCTTTATTTTTTTCTTTTTTATTTCACATTTATCATCAATCGGGTAATTTCCATTTCTTTGACTAGTACTAATTCGATTGATGGGAGATAGACATATGTGAATTAGGATAATTATTGGTAGAATCAGATTCGGGATTCCAAGAGATACCATACTGTACTGAGTATGGCTTTTTCGGTTACTGCTACTCTGTCGAATAGAGTACTCTATGTTTCCCGGAAGTACATATATAAATGGAATTTGCACGATATAAAATAACTTTAACATAGTTATTGTAATAGAATACTTTCAGGGATCGCTTTTTTCTTAGGGGGTTTCCTTGAAAGAACAAACTTTTGAAATTTTTAGATAACAATAAAAATAATAAAAACAAACAGTTAATTTGATGGAATATTAGATTTTTTATACCGAAACTTGTACTCGTCTGTATCATCCTTCTTTTGTTTTCCAAGAAGATTAGATCTGTAAAAAAAAAGAAGTTTCGAACTTAACTCCTTTCTTTTTTTTTATTTAGATTCTATTGTTTATTGAGGGTTGTTTAGAATCAATGGTAAGTGTAAGGGCGGTTCAATGATACTTCATCAGATGGTTGGACAAAGAGGGCAGTAGGTTATATAAAAGAAAGAATAAAAAAGAATGATAAATAAAAAAGAAAGGAATTATTGGTTGGATCAGGAATAAAATTTGGAGTTCGGTATGGATAAAAGATCTTCCTATGTTATACTATTCAATTCTTGACCATGAATTGATTTGATAGTGCAGATATTGTTATTCATGATATTGATCTGATCCGATTCGATATCATCGAGATGTAATTCATCCCGTTGAATTTACAAGCGAAAGATTTATTATCTCTATGGGATTAACTCCCGAGTTATTGCAAATTAAAGAAAAACGAAACAATGAGATTATGGAAGTAAATATTCTCGCATTTATTGCTACTGCACTGTTTATTCTAGTTCCTACCGCTTTTTTACTTATAATATACGTAAAAACAGTCAGCCAAGGTGATTAATTTGAATTCAACTTTACTTTTTAGTTCTTATCAATAATTGAAGAGAAGAAAGGGATTCAAATTTCGCGTCTTAAATGAACCGGGCAGACTAGAATTCGCCGTATTCTATGAAATACGATAGTATGGTAGAAAGATTCAGATATTTCTTTCTACCATACTATCTACTATTGTTATTGTAGTGTATATAAGGTGTATTGTAATCCGGGTTAATTTAATAGAGATCAATCTACAACAGTATCGTCATATTTCTATATATCGGTATATATATATGGATATCAATTACATATTATATATAATGTATATAGCGCCCCCCAATTCTATTTCTTTGCTTTATCCATCTGTTTTGTATTTAATTTGTGTTGATTTCAATCAATTTGAAATAATCGAAAAGCGACTCGTACGATTCTAATTCCTGTATTGCTGATTATTTTCAATATGAATCCTGATCAAAAGAATCAAGGGCCTCTTTGATGGGTATAATAAAAGAAAAAAGTAATCTTTTTACTAGCATTCTGACAAAGAAGTCATTGATCGATCAGTTGACAGATGATCTATGGAAACTCCTTCGGATTTCGAAAAAAGGGGGGGTTAGTAAACCTCTTTTAACGTTTGAACAGTGAGTTCAATAAAACAAATACAACATAAATAAAATTTGCAAAATATTAAAACAAACGGGAAATGCGCAATATGTGACTCGCCCAAGACATTATTTTAGTCTGTGTAGTAGTAT